GGAGGAGCACGCATGCAAGAAGGGAGTTTGAGCTTAATGCAAATGGCTAAAATATCTTCTGCTTCATATGATTATCAATCAAATAAAAAGTTATTTTATGTATCAATCCTTACATCTCCTACAACTGGCGGAGTTACAGCAAGTTTTGGTATGTTGGGAGATATCATTATTGCTGAACCTAATGCTTACATTGCGTTTGCGGGTAAAAGAGTAATTGAACAAACATTGAAAAAGACAGTACCCGACGGTTCACAAGAGGCTGAGTATTTATTCCATAAGGGCTTATTCGACCCAATTGTACCACGTAATCCTTTAAAAGGTGTTCTGAATGAGTTATTTCAGCTACACGGTTTCCTTCCCTTGAACCAAGATTAAAAAAAAATTTCTTTATCCTTCCGAGAAATTAGGGAAATAAAAATGATTTTTTCCGTTCTTTTGACATATTCATTATTCATATATTCATATATATATATATTATTCATATATAGAACAATAGAACAACGAAAAAGAGATAAAAAAATAGATCGAAAAAATGAAAAGAAAATACTAAAGAAAAAGAAAGAAGAAATCTCAAATCAAATAAAGAAAATAGAAATATTCAAATAACAAATAAGAAGAATATAGAAGTTCTTTTTCTTTAGTGAGAACCCCCGGTTTTTCACTAGGAATCCCTGTTTGTTGGATAAGATTGGTTAAAATCGGAAACTCATAAGAAACTCTTTTCTATCTTTACCTTTCAAAACACCTTTTTTGTTTTGAAAGGTAAAGATAGAAAGACGATGAAGATAAGGATGGGAGAAGAAGAATCCAATTTCTTAAAGAAAGGGGATTCTCATACATATTCGTGTCGAAAGAGGAATAGGCATACTTCATTGAGTTCTACATTCGTTATTGATTATTAAATACTTCATATTAATATTATCTTAATATTCTTTATAATTTCTTTTTAATAGTTTAATAGATTCATATTAATAATGAATAGATAGACTTATTAGAATATATCTTTATAATTAAAATTTATAATAGGTACAAATATGAAATTGAGGTACCCATTCTATGATAGATTTGAACTTTCCCTCTATTTTTGTTCCTTTAGTGGGCCTAGTCTTTCCGGCAATCGCAATGGCTTCTTTATCTCTTTATGTCCAAAGAAATAAGATTGTCTAAATACGATGAAATCTCATCAATTTATTTCAATACTGGATCATCATACAGATACTTTTTTTAATGTAATATGGTAGGATATATGATATTTGGCCTTTCCGAAAACAAATGAAAGAGTTGTTTTGTTATGTATACCGATGCATAAAATACGGCATTAATGCATGTATATGCGGTTATAGCTTAATCCATTAAATGATGAAATTCAAAATGATCAGCAAATCTTTTTTGAAAAATTTTTTAAATAGAAACTCAATGTATCTAACCAATTATTCCTAATGGTTCCTGTCGGAATACTGCTAGTTGATGAAAGTTACTTCGGGATCAAGCAATAAAAGTCAAGTCAAATCCATTTGGGTTATTCTCTCAATTCCAATCGAATGCAACTGGATCTAATATAGTATGAACTGGCGATCAGAACATATATGGATAGAACTTATAACGGGGTCTCGAAAAACAAGTAATTTTTGCTGGGCCTGTATCCTTTTTTTAGGTTCACTAGGATTCTTAGTGGTTGGAACTTCCAGTTATCTTGGTAAAAATCTGATATCTGTATTTCCGTCTCAGCAAATCCTTTTTTTCCCACAAGGGATCGTGATGTCTTTCTATGGGATCGCAGGTCTATTCATTAGTTCTTATTTGTGGTGCACAATTTCATGGAATGTAGGTAGTGGTTATGACCGATTCGATAGAAAAGAAGGGATAATGTCCCTTTTTCGTTGGGGATTTCCTGGAAGAAATCGTCGCATCTTCCTTCGTTTCTTTCTGAAAGATATCCAATCAATCAGAATGGAGGTGAGAGAGGGTCTTTTTCCTCGTCGTGTCCTTTATATGGAAATCAAGGGTCAAGGAGCCATTCCCTTGACCCGTACTGATGAGGATTTGACTCCACGAGAAATTGAACAAAAAGCTGCCGAATTGGCCTATTTCTTGCGCGTACCCATTGAAGTCTTTTGAAATGAACTGAAGAATAAATCTCAGCATGAGAGAAGGAACTTAATACATCTCAAAAGTGGGAAGACGTATATGGAACAATAACTATTTTGTATACGCATACACATGGTGTCTGGCTTCATTCTTTAGACTAGTAAAAGGTCTAATAAGTAATAAGTCAATAAGTATAGATTCATCAAATATCCTAACATGTCTTTTGTTTTCGTAAAAAATAATTCCTCTTTTTAGGCCTTTGAATTGATACCCTATCCCTGCGCTTCGGTTAGACAGTGAAATCTTTCAAATTCGAAATGGAAATAAAAGAATTAAAGAATCCGATTAAAGAATCCGGTAGGGTTCGTCTTTAAATCCAAATTCTATTTGTTAGTTCAAATGGGTTTTCGAGTCTTCATTGAAAGGAAGAAATGAAAGGGAAATTGGTTACAATTTTCCTAATTGTGATCTCTGGAATATGGAAAGAATATTTACTTTTTTTCATTCGAAAAGAGCCTTTCTTGTATGTTCTATTCGAGATCCAAAGACTCAATTCTTACACAAAAACAAAAATAGGAAAAGATTCATAGGTTTGATACCTTATTCTTATTAGAGTTATAGGCTCTTGTTATATAATTCGTACTTCATAGAAATCTCAGATAGAATCGACCAATGAAACAGGTTCATTAACAATTCACATCACGGATACAGAATGAAAAAAAAGAAAGCATTGGCTTCCCTCCCATATCTTGTGTCTATAATCTTTTTGCCCTGGTGGGTTTCTCTCTCATTTAAGAAATGTCTAGAAACTTGGGTTATTAATTGGTGGAATACTAGGCAATCCGAAATCCCTTTGAATGATATTCAAGAGAAAAATGTTCTAGAAAAATTTATGGAATTAGAAGAACTATTCCTGTTGAACGAGATGATAAAGGAGTACTCGGAGACACATATGCAAAGGCTTCGTATAGGAATGCACAAGGAAACAATACAATTGGTCCAAAGACAAAATGAATCTCATTTCCATATAATTTTGCATTTCTCTACAAATCTAATCTGTTTCGCTATTCTAAGTGGTTATTTTTTTCTGGGTAATGAAGAGCTTTTAATTTTAAATTCTTGGATTCAGGAATTTCTCTATAACTTAAGTGATACAATCAAAGCTTTTTCAATTCTTTTAGTTACTGATTTATGGATCGGATTTCACTCGACCCATGGTTGGGAACTAATGATTGGTTCGATCTACAATGATTTTGGATTGGCTCAGAATGATCAGATTATATCTGGTCTTGTTTCCACTTTTCCAGTGATTCTAGATACAATTGTGAAATATTGGATCTTCCATTTTTTAAATCGTGTATCTCCTTCGCTTGTAGTAATTTATCATTCAATGAATGAATAATTCATTAGATCTTTTGATATCATTTGATATCAATAAAATCAGAACCTTTCTTTGTGTATAAAGAAATCATTTTTCATCTTACTTATTCTTTATACTTCTACCTTTCTTCTACCTTTTCAATTCAAGGTATTCATACTATATTATACTAGTACAATACTTTCAGTATAATCAATACAATGGCAAACTTGTGGATAGGGAATTCTACTAGCTACCTATCAAATTTATTGTAGAAATTCCGGGGATCAATGATTGGACCATGCAAAATAGAAAGACTTTTTCTTGGGTAAAAGAACAGATGACTCGATCCATTTATGTATCAATCATGATATATGTAATAACTCGAGCATCTATTTCAAATGCATATCCCATTTTTGCGCAGCAGGTTTATGAAAATCCACGAGAAGCAACTGGTCGAATTGTATGTGCCAATTGCCATTTAGCTAATAAGCCCGTGGATATTGAAGTTCCGCAAGCTGTACTTCCTGATACTGTATTTGAAGCAGTTGTTCGAATTCCTTATGATATGCAACTGAAACAAGTTCTTGCTAATGGTAAAAAAGGGGCTTTGAATGTAGGAGCTGTTCTTATTTTACCCGAGGGATTCGAATTAGCCCCACCCGATCGTATTTCTCCCGAAATGAAAGAAAAGATGGGCAATCTTTCTTTTCAGTTTTATCGTCCTAATAAAAGAAATATTCTTGTGATAGGTCCTGTTCCCGGTCAGAAATATAGTGAAATCGTCTTTCCTATTCTTTCCCCCGACCCTGCTACGAAAAAAGACGTTCATTTCTTAAAATATCCCATATATGTAGGTGGGAACAGAGGAAGGGGTCAGATTTATCCTGATGGTAGCAAGAGTAACAATACAGTTTATAATGCTACATCTGCTGGTATAGTAAGTAGAATAGCACGTAAAGAAAAAAGGGGATATGAAATAACTATAGTTGATGCATCAGAAGGACGTCAGGTGGTTGATATTATACCTCCAGGACCAGAACTTCTTGTTTCAGAAGGTGAATCCATCAAGCTTGATCAACCATTAACAAGTAATCCAAATGTAGGAGGTTTTGGTCAGGGAGACACAGAAATAGTGCTTCAAGATCCATTACGAGTCCAAGGCCTTCTGTTCTTCTTGGCATCTGTGATTTTGGCACAAATCTTTTTGGTTCTGAAAAAGAAACAGTTTGAAAAGGTTCAGTTGTACGAAATGAATTTCTAGATCTAGAGATTCCTTAAAATCAAGTTGGTAAAAGTGCCAAATTCTTGTTGATTGATAGACTGATATATGATTCAAAAAATTCTATAAGTCTTTTCTTTGTTTTTTTTAGACTCTTTTACTCTTTTTTTATTTTGCGGGATGTCTGAAACTTATTACTTGTATACCATTACTAATGGTAGAAAATAAGTATACAAATACAAAGGAATAGAATACAAGGCAAGGACGGGAAAAAGGAAAGTAAAAAAGATTTCTATTTATTTCTATTTATAGAAAGTATTCTTATTTTTTTAT